TTTTAATTTATCATTTATTTATCGAATTATCGAGGAGTCCTCATTATTGGCTCATTATTCATCGAATCATATAGATGATCTAGCAATGATGGAATTTGGATTCTATGAATTTTATGGAATGTATTAAATATGTATGAACAGAGGAGAGAATTTTATACTTAAATTGAAATTTTTAAGAGATACAAATGGAACGGAATTGAGAAAACATTCCTATAAACTGAATTCTCCCACTTAGGCTTACTATGTTTTTGGATTTTTTACTATGTTTTGGGATTTTTTTTAGAATAGAAAAACTGATTCAGTTTGTACATTATTATGCTATTGCATATTCCAATCTACTTGAATACCAGCAAACTAAAGGGATTCTTCATTTCATCTTTTGGCTGAGAGAAAGAAATAAAAATAAGAAACAATATAGAGTTGTTTTTTAGCGCTTACCCCTAATTCATTAATATGAATATGGATTCCATTGGTCAAAAAAAGCTTTTACCCATTTTTTCGTCGAATTCCTATAATACTATAGTTAAGCATATAATTCTAAGATAAGAGAGGGGCCCCTCTTAGGGGCTCTAAGTAAAGAAGAGCCCCACAATATACATCACAATATACAATATAATTATATATTACATATAATCAAATACAAGCTAATGTTAATATAGTATACCAACTTTATTAGAAAGTCAAGTACAACTTTATGCACTACAATAACACTAATAGAGAGTATAGTAAGAAACAAATTTGTTTCTTACTATACTCTCGGATCTCATAGAATACCGCCAATTATAGCCCGTTGATTTCATTTAAGACGCTAAAATGGAATCCTTTTCATTTGTTAACTATTGATAAGAACTCAGAAGTCAAGTTTCATTTAAAGTAATTAATCATTTTGACTGACTGTTTTTACGTAAATGATAAGTAGAAAAGCAGTAGGAATTAAAATGAACAGTGCAGTAGCAATAAATGCAAGAATATTTACTTCCATAATCTTATCGTTTTTTATTTCACAATAACTCGGGATTTAATCCCATAGAGATGATAAATCTTTCAATAGTATAACATACGAAGATCTTTTATCCATACCGAATCCAAGATGGGATTCCCGGCCCAATAAAAAATTCTTTTATTTATCCTTGCGGGACTGACGGGGCTCGAACCCGCAACAGCCGCCTTGACAGGGCGGTGCTCTTGCCTATTGAACTACAATCCCAGGGAAATAAGAAGGGATCTCGCAGAAAATTTTGATTCTTTTTTATTCCCTCGTATCAGGTATTTCTTAAGAACAAGAGGGTTCTACCATCTGATGGTGGATTGGCGAATTGTTGGGCCGAGCTGGATTTGAACCAGCGTAGACATATTGCCAACGAATTTACAGTCCGTCCCCATTAACCACTCGGGCATCGACCCAACGCCTAATTCATTTTAGACGTTACATAATCACGAGAAGTCTTGAAACACCTAAGGATAGGGGGCACGGGACCCTGCCCCCAGGGGGATTTGAACCCTCATTGCCTCCTTGAAAGAGAGAAGTCTTATCCTACTAGACGATAGGGGCAGAAGGACTCCTATTTCAAAAGACTAGGGGTATGGGGTTTAGTTTCAAAAGACTATTATTGGGTTTAAAAAGTCAAATAAATCACACTTTACCATTAAACTATCCGTTACAATCTTGAAACTTGAAAGACGAGAAAGACGAGAAACACCAATGAAATAAAGTTTATGAATCAAACCGAAAAACACGAGAAAACACGAGCACTTTCTTTCTTCTTTCCTTTCTTTTTTCATGGAATTAAGAATACTTAACTAAGTTCCGATCCAATTATTTAAGAGGGGCTCTTCTTTACTTAGAGCCCCTCTTAGGAGCCCCTCTCTTAGTAAGAGTGTATAAAGTTGTACTTGACTTTCTAATATAGTTGGTATACTATATTAGCTTCTATTTCATTATATTTCATTATTAATTATGAATTTAAGAATGTATAAAGTTACACTTTACTTTCTAATAAAGTTAGTATATTATATTAGCTTCTATCTTCCATATATGTAGTTATTAATTCCATATATGGAATTGACGTAGGACCCAATTCTATTTCTTTGATACATCTATTTATTCCGATCAATCTGAAATAATCCTTTTACTGTTATAGAATACATTTTTCCACTATAATCCAACGGAGTTTAGAAATGAAGATATTTTTATTTGAAAATTATTTCAATTCAAATAAAAAAAATGCGTTGCAGAACGATCGATAAAACAATTGATACCGTTTCATTCCTCAACTAAATTAGGAGTGCTTCTAAAGTCCACTTCTTCCCCATACTACGAGTGAAAGGGAAAATGTAAAGACTACCATTAAAGCAGCCCAAGCGAGACTTACTATATCCATGTGAATTATGTCCCTTATCTCTATGATAGAATCATTCCATTATTGCTCACTAATAATAGTAGAATCAATGGTCCAGAGTCAAAAAGGGATTCTGGCCAAACACTATTGATGAACCAATCAAATAAATCCATTTCTAAAAAATTCCTATATGATTTCTAATCGGGAAAGACTAAACACAAGTAAAATACACAATGACACCACAAAGGAATGTTACTAATGGAACATGTAGTAATAAAATAAGAGGGCCCATTCCTTTTTTGTTGCCCTTGATAAGTAAAAATAGATAAATTGCTATCTATTACATACTTTTATTTCCTATTTGATCTAATCCGTACCCTTTCCCAATTGTCTCTCTGAAGCAGTTGGGAGATAGTATATTATACTCTTGACGAGGGGTTTCAAAAAAAATTATTTTTTTTCCCTTTTTCTATAAAAAAGTAAATTATCCATCCAATCTGAATCTAATAGTGATTAAATGCCTGAACACTCAGAGATTCTCGCGAGTCTATATATCTAGATTACAGTATAGAAAATTACAGTATAGAAAGGACTTTACACAAATAGTAGTTGAATTATCCGCCGCTATCCAATGGAATTCAAGATCCAATCAGTAGACATTACATTAGCAGTAGAAGGGAATCGGCAAGTCTTGCTTCGACCATTAGAATCTTTCTTTGAATTTTAGATTCAAAGATTTCCAATCTTTTAGAAAATCTCCAGAACAGATGTTTAGAATCAACTAAGTATCAACAGTCCCCTTATTCTGTTCTGCTGGGGAAAATTTGGGTGAGTTATATCAGCAGAACAGAATAAGCGATTTCGATTCTTTTGTTGATGAGGCGGCACCCGGATTTGAACTGGGGAAAAAGGATTTGCAGTCCCCCGCCTTACCACTCGGCCATGCCGCCAAAACGATACACAATAGGATAAAATTTTCCCCTTTTTGGGTTGGATTACTAAACTTTAGTTTATTGTACTTGCATCTTACATCCTTTTTTTAATCCTTTTTCTAAATTTCTAAAAATTATAAAAGAAAGCCTTTTTCACCTTTTGATTGTATTTGATCCACCCCTTCGATTGATTGTATAGTATCTCAAAATACACAATCCCGAAAAACTTCCCCTCACTTTTCTATTGAAAAATCAAATGTATATTTTCATTCAAAAAAGCCAAAATTTATGACAAATGGGAACCATTAACTATTCGTTGACTGAGAATTCCTGACTGATTCTTGGATTTTAATCTAAAATTTGGTTTGCCTAATGACATAAGAAAATACAAATTGATACATACTTAATCAGTATTGATTCTTTTGAATCAAAAATACTTCTCAATTTCCATTATAACAAAAATTATAAGTATATGTAAACCCCAGAACAGAAATTGTTACACAGATACAAAATTGGGTATCTTATTTATAGTATGTTGCCTATAACTAAAGGGAATTCGTTGGAACAAAAAAAGGCCCGGCTGGGTATTGACCGGGCCAGGCCCAAAAGGCACTTCGAACAAAATAAAAGCAAGGAGGTCTTCTTTATTTATCTTTCTATTTGGATCTTTCGAGCATCTAAATGGAATTGCTAATTATATAATAACGATAAAGAATGTGAAAGAAATACTTTCTTTAATCCTTACTTGATGTGTAATGTAACATAGTAAGTATCTTTTTCAATTGGGAGAGATGGCTGAGTGGACGAAAGCGGCGGATTGCTAATCCGTTGTACGAGTTATTCGTACCGAGGGTTCGAATCCCTCTCTTTCCGTTTCCGTTGATGACTTTCTATTTTTTTCTTTCAAATTTAGCAAACCCCTTTTTTTCCTAGTTAAACGTGTGGAATAGATAAAATAAAATCTTAAGAAAATTGGAAAATCAAGCAAGAAAAACAAAATTTTTATTTTATTCTTCACGTCCAGGATTACGTCCTGGATCATTGGATAGGAATCCAAAGATGAAGAGAGAAACAAAGAATATTACTACTGTGTAAACGAAAAGTTTGAGAGTAAGCATTACACAACCTCCAAGATCATTTTTTGAAAAAGAAAAACGAGAAAAGATAATAGATCCTCCATTTTTATATCACATATCCTATTTTGACACCAAGAAATGAATTCTATAAATAGAAAAGAATGTTCAGAAATTCAAATGAAGTTGAAATTTGTAATAAGAGTCTTTGATTACCACAAATCACTTTCATACCCAAATTAGATATTGTAGGGGACCCTAACCTAATAAGGTCTTTCGCCGGAAAAAGGGTTAGAATGGGGAAATGGGGCGAGCCGGATTTCTCGCGGCTATCCAAGAATTTCAATGTTTGAATCGAAGGTTCATACTGTCAGACTTATTTGATCTTATCAATTGTTATAATTTTTCTCGAATAAATCATGAATTTTCTAGGTATAGTATTAAAGATCTTATCGAAAACTTACAGCAGCTTGCCAAACAAAGGCTAAAAGAAAAAAGAACAGGGGTATGACTGGCATAACATCTACGATTGGATTCAAAAAAGCATAGGCTTCGGGCAATTTGGCGAAGAAAAGACTACTCGGATAAAGGGCAGAATTAAGACAGATCAAACTAAAGATATTAAGCATAAGAGACATTTTGTTCGTCGAGATAATTGCATTTTGATTGAGTTATTGATATAAGGAAAAATGAAGAAAGTAAGGTAGACAAAAAAATCCTTCTTTTTCCGCCCAATCAAAAATCCTCCAATTCTCAAAAAAAAGGAGAATAGAAGAAATCATACTTTCATACAATATCTTAATGGAATTATATGTAATGATCAATAAATTCAGTTGAATTCTAGATATACATATGTCAAAATCCTAGCACGAATATATAATATATTCTATAAAGTACGAATCTATAATATATTCTATAAAGAATAAAGATTTTCTATAGATAGTTGGACTGGAATTGACGAACACTTAATACCAATATTATTCTTTATTAGTATTAGTGTCCAATAAAAATATAAATGGGGCGTAGCCAAGTGGTAAGGCAACGGGTTTTGGTCCCGCTATTCGGAGGTTCGAATCCTTCCGTCCCAGAGCATATCCGTTGTATCCGAATTTGGATAGAATATGATTCTTCTTTCTTTTCTGATTTTGAATGATTCTTTTCGGAATCATATCTCATCACAAACTGAACTAAATCGAGTTCAAATGACATGCAAATGTAACTGAATCCTTTTTCCAGATAATATGGGACATAGATGACAGTTGCAGAAAGATTACTTAACCTCAAGTGAAACAAAATATGAAAATACATATAAAACGAGGAAGTGCTTAGCCTATAGGTATGTATTGTTATCCTATTTCAGTGACAATAGTCTTTCTATTTTTTTGAAAAATAATTTGCATCCCTAAAATATTCAAATTTCAATATTTAACAATTATATTTCATTTTTTTTGTTTGATCCATTTAGCTTATTTGCTTTAAATCATTGACAATTCGATTCGAAAAGAAACAGAGATTTATCGATAATCAAATGTAGTCTTTACTGTAAAACTTGACTCAAATAATGATGTAGAAGTAGGAAACTTTTTCAATTATCAAGATTTGTAATGATTCCTTATGGGTTGAATCTTTAGAAAGTTGGAAATGGGTCAGTCATCTTATTGAGTCACTTGAAGAGGCAGAGTTCAACAGAATTTATTTATTCGTGTTATTTCTGTTAGTTATGTTATTTCTATATTTAGATTTCTGGATATTTCTGTTAGATATTTTTTTTAGATAGAGATTTATAGAAAAATGTTCCATTCATACAAAAAAAGCCGAGATCTTGCTAAGATTTCTTCAGAAAAATCTTTATTATCTATGTAGATAAGAAAAAAGATAAATTACTATGTCTCTGTACTGACTGAACCAATGACTATTCATGATTCCATAATTGAATCAATTCCATACTGGTTCCAAATTAGAGGAATGTTATGGTAAAACTTCGTTTAAAACGATGTGGTAGAAAGCAACGTGCGACTTGAAGGACACGATCCGGTGTGGATTCTTATTCTTACATCCACCATTTTATATAGGAATGAAGGTGCTCTTGGCTCGACGTCGTTTGTTCTATTCTACTAGAACCCTTCTTTTTTTTATTGGGTTGTAATGTAAATAATTCATGATGGAGCTCGAGTAGAAAGTATTGATTAATTTCTCAGGGGCAACGATCTAGGGTTAATGCCAATCAATAAATTGGAACAACTTCGTAAGTATATCTTCGATATAGAAATCGAAAGGATCCGATTCGAGCGGATTTTCAATTCAAAAAAATTCGTTGGAACGGCTAAAACTTTTTCGATCCACAGTGTATCGCGCGCGAATCAACCGTCGGTATGATTCTTTGATAGAAAGAAATCACAAAAGGGGTATGTTGCTACCATTTTGAAAGGATTAAGAAGCACCGAAGTAATGTCTAAACCCAATGATTTAAAACAAAGATAAAGGATCCCAGAACAAGGAAACACCACTTCAATTGTCTCACGGATCCGAATAAAGAATCAAAATATATTTTAAACGAGACAAAAGGGGGGGTTAAAGACCACTCAATAAAAAAATATCTTAAAGAAATTAAGATATTTGAGAATTATTCAACTTGAGTTATGAGTACAAATGATTTTTTCTTTTTCAGGAAGGAAGATAAATAAAAATGACTATGAGTTAAATTATAGGCTAATTTCTTTTACGGATTCCTTTACTATTTATTATAATTTTATCCATAGAAAAAACTTCGAATCATTTTTTCTCGAGCCGTACGAGGAGAAAACTTCCTATACGGTTCTAGGGGGGGAGGGTTCTTTTTCATCTACATCTATCCCGATGAGCCGTCTATCGAATCGTTGCAATTGATGTTCGATCCCGAAGAGAAGGAAGAGATCTTCGGAAAGTGGGTTTTTATGATCCGATCAAGAATCAAACTTATTTAAACGTTCCCGCTATTCTCTATTTCCTTGAAAAAGGTGCTCAGCCTACAGGAACTGTTCAGGATATTTTAAAAAAGGCATCGGTTTTTAAGGAACTTTGCCCTAATCAAACGAAATTCAATTAAATTAAGGAAATAAAAACTAAGGTTAGGATAGTGATTTCTATATAATTTTGGATATCTTTTCTATACTATGT